GACAAAATCTCCCCATCCCAAAACCAACTCATAGAACATAGAAATAGAAGAGGGTGCGTTGATACATTTAGGACCAATTCATTGTCTCTAAAACAATGAATTGGGATTGTTGTTCTGCCAAAAGGCGATACGTCGGGGGATTCCTAACTCATCCAAGTTCAAATGGGCCCTAATCTTTTTAGATAAAGTCTGCATTGGTAGAATTGGAATGATGAACAATTTGGATTGGGTAGATTGGAATAAAAAAAAATAAGTTAGTAAGTTTAAGTATTGTACAGAAAAATGACTACTTGCTTTGCTAAGCCGGTTATACGAAGAAAAGCCTATTGTACAATGAAACTTACCAAAGAGCTTCGTTTTTGAAACTCTGGCTTTTCTACAAATACAAGAACAAGAATAGGTTCTAGATAATGTGACTTACTATTAGATTGAATTTGGATTTGATTTGGTTGGGTCAGGTTGGAGTTTTTCTTGAGCCAGGCTCATGTTATGATTTTGACTTCATAAATTGACTTGGGTATACCAAAGCAAAGGTGTATCACTAAATCTTGGATCATGGACAAATAAAAGAGGAAAAAGGCCGTATGTCATTCACAGACGAAGATTAATGAAGAAGAATGGGTTTGTTTATCCGAGATTTGAAAATACCGATCCGATTGGATCCATTGGAATAAATTATTGTTTTCAAGCCCCGAGGGATCTCCGTGATCCTGTGGGAATGATTCCATTTCTATGGAACAATCAACCGGCCGATCACACGCACTAATTAGGAAATGAATACAAAAATGTATAGGGCTATACGGACTCGAACCGTAGACCTTCTCGGTAAAACAGATCAAACTTATTATTATCGAAATGATTCGAACTGTTTCAAAGACCCAACATGCGTTTTTTTTTTGCATTGGGCTCTTTCATTAACTGATAAAAAGATCGGCTAGTCCACCATATTTTTTCTTGACAGGAAGATAACGAGATGGCTCCATGCGCTCGGATTCATTATTTGAATTCTGATCCGGGAGCAATACCAAAGTGTTTCAAAGAAGGGTTACCCTGACGTAGGTCTGCCTCCGGCCTAGATCAACCTAAGTTAAATAGAGTCTCTATCAATCCGCCCCAAGAGTCAAATATGATACTTCATACACCTTAAAGTTCATAGGACGAAAAGAGGTTATTTTGAGGTCCTTATCCTCATTATGCCTAGCATTGAAGGGACTTCACCTTATCAATGATCAAACCAATGATGGGTTCTATTTGGTACCTGAATTGGCACCTGAATCGGACCGAACAAAATATTTGTCAGGCTATTGTTCTCTTGTTCCCTCGAATCCATGGAGTAAGACATCGATTTCTCAATAAGATCAATTCTGTTGATTGCATGATGGACTCCTCTGAAAAAGCATTGGCGCGCGTGTAAACGAGGTGCTCTACCTAACTGAGCTATAGCCCTTGTCATAGACATATTAACATCTAGATAATTTCTTGTCAAGATGGATATTCCATAATCCCACATGATAACTCTCCGATCCGTTTCCTGCCAAGGATTGGTATTGCTGAGAAGTAATATTCCGTCTATAATCCCCGATGTGATGGGTCCCATTTTTTCTTTCTCTTTGTGATGATAAATGACCTACTTAACCCAGTGGTTAGAGTATTGCTTTCATACGGCGGGAGTCATTGGTTCAAATCCAATAGTAGGTAGAACTTATTAGATACCGGAGTCGATGGTATCTAATAAGTTTTTCTACCCACCTTCTTCTCTTTTTTTTTTATGGATTTTGTACCCTTTCCCTATTATACCCCCACTACTCATATTTGTATTTGTTTTTTTTTGTTCGTTACATCAGATTACAATTGATTGTATCCAATTGGCGGAATCCAAATATGGTGTATAAACAGAACTTCTTTTGATTATTCTGATACATTGACTAGTACGAAATAACATTGATAGCCTCTACTCGTGTCCTAGCTCGTCTAAGAGCTAGATTCGCCTCAATTGCTTGTCTCTTGCCTTCAGCTCTACTCAAGTTAGCTTCAGCTATTTCAAGAGTTCGCTGAGCTTCTTGTGGATCAATGTCACTACCCTTCTCTGCATCATTTACTAAAATGGTGATCTCATTATTGCCTATTCTAGCGAAACCGCCCATCACAGCCATCATTAACCATTGGTCGTTGAGGCGTATTCTCAAAATACCTATATCTACGGCTGTGGCAATAGGGGCGTGATTTGGTAATACGCCAATTTGGCCACTATTAGTAGATAAAATGATTTCTTTCACTTCCGAATCCCAAATAATTCGATTCGGAGTCAGTACACAAAGATTTAAGGTCATTTCTTCAATTTGCTCTCCACTTCTAAGTTCATAGCCTTCGCAGTAGCTTCATCAATGTTACCTACCAAATAAAAGGCCTGCTCGGGAAGACCATCTAATTCTCCGGAAAGGATCAGTTGAAACCCCCTAATTGTTTCTGTAAGACCAACATATTTCCCTGGAGAACCAGT